ATCGGCATTTTCTTTTATGGTTCCTATTCCGGGTTGGGTTCATCCTTGTAGTAATCGGATGAACTGAGTTGTAGACATGAAAGCGTACGAACTTACGGGACCTGTCCCTTCTTTCTTTGTCTGAATTCGAGGGGGAGGGCCCTGGCGAGTTCTTACTAATCAAAATCATAATATGTTTTCATTTTTTGTTTTTACAAAACAACGCAATCACCCTTTCCGATCCTTCAAAAAACCCTATCCCATTCTTTATCCGAGGTTTGAAAACGGACCCTGCTTAAGTGATTCAAAGCAGCCCTTCCTTGACAATAACAATATTGAGACTCTCTAAAAAAAAAAAGAGGAAATCAATCCATTTAGTACTGGATGACACTAAAGGATTAGATTAGCCGAGTTTTTCTATCTTTCTGTCGTTAGCTATCATACAAATCCTCTTGCTTTCTATACGAAGAGACCCCTATTGCTATGCTAGAATATTTTTTTAGCATTTAGCATCTGGTTAAGCTTAAATTGAGTTGGGGAGTTTTTCAGAAGAGATACGTTCATTGAAATTGAAGAAGTTGAGTCTCTTGCTCAATAAACCGACCCCTCTCTTTTTTCTTTGTCCGATACTTCTTTTCTATTCTATTATATCTATTCTATCTATTCTATCTCTATGTGTATGAAATAAAAGAAATCAAAAACAAAAAGAAGTTATGATAAACCTAGAAAAAAACGATCAAAGCAAGGAATAGATGGCGAAGGGGATCAAGAACTCTGATTCTTTTTTTATTTGGGCTGTGGAAGAGGCCTTTTCTTGTGCCTAAAACTAGGAACTAGGAAGACCAACAAAATCACTCCTGGAATCCTATCCCTTGCTTTTCTACACTTAATTATCTTATCTTCTATTCATCTTATCTTCTATTTAGTGTTTAGTTTTTAGTCGAATTGTCTTCTATTCTATTATTCGATAGTAGGTAGAATAGATAGATAGAATAGAAAACTCACATTTGCTGCACTCTATGACATTGAAATCTTAGAATACTGACATAGTCTCACTGCTCTAATTTGGTGGATTGAAAAAAAATAGGGGGGGGTTATCTAAGTAAAAAAGCCTTTTTCGCAATAGACCGACTATGGCTGGGAATGTAGTACAAGGAATCCTCGTAAAAAAGCCTTTTTCACAATATACCGACTATGGTTGGGAATGTAGTACAAGGAATCCTCGTAAAAAAGCCTTTTTCACAATATACCGACTATGGCTGGGAATGTAGTACAAGGAATCCTCTCCACCTGAGAGAAAAAGAATAGAAGCAGGCAAAAGCCGTTTCATAATTCCAAATTTTTGGAATCAAATCATACAAGAATTGTCAATAAGAATTGGATTCTTTTTATGAACTGAATTTAATGTTGCCAACTCCGCGAATCTAGAAATTCATTTCGGACAATTGAACTTTCTCAAACTGCTTCTTTTTAAGAACCAAAAAGATTTGTGCCAAAATAACAGATGTCAAGAAGACCAAAAGTCCTTGGACACGTAATGCATCTTGAAGTACTATTTCCGCATCCCCCTGACCAAATCCACCCACATTAGGATTACTCGTTAATGGTTGATCCGCTTTGATAGCCTCGCCCTCCGAAACGAGAAGTTCAGGTCCTGGGGGGATGCTATCAACCACTTGGCGTCCGTCTGCCGCTATGCTTATTTCGTAACCCCCCCTTTCTTTTCGTATGATTTTGCTTACTATACCTGTTGTTGTAGCATTATAAACTGTATTGTTACTCTTGCTCCCGTCAGGATAAATCTGACCCCTTCCCCTGTTCCCGCCTACATATATGGGATATTTTAAGAAGTGAACACCCTTATTAGTCGCGGGGTCCGGAGAAAGAATAGGAAAGGTGATTTCACTATATTTTTGACCAGGAACCGGACCTATGACAAGAATATTTTTTTTAGTGGGGCGATAGCTCTGAAAAGGCAGGCTGCCTATCTTTTCTTTCATCTCGGGCGAAATACGATCAGGAGGGGCTAATTCGAATCCCTCGGGTAAAATAAGAACAGCTCCTACATTTAAAGCTCCCCTTTTACCATTAGCAAGAACTTGTTTCAGTTGCATATCATAAGGAATTCGAACAACTGCTTCAAATACAGTATCAGGAAGTACCGTTTGCGGAACCTCAATATCCACAGGTTTATTAGCTAAATGGCAATTCGCACATACAATACGCCCAGTGGCTTCTCGTGGATTTTCATAAGCTTGCTGCGCAAAAACGGGATATGCGTTTGAAATAGGTGCCCGAGTTATTATATATAGCATGAGCGATACGGAAATGGATCGAGTAATCTCGTCCTTTATCCAAGAAAGGGTCTTTCTAGTTTGCATGGTCCAATCCTTGATCTCAAAATTTATACAATAAAATGGAGTGGGTTACTAGTATAGTTCCCGACCCACGATTCCGCTATTTACCAAAAAAGTTTTATGTAGTTAATATAGTATAGGACCGCCGGAGGGGTAGGGGGTAAGGCTCTGTGTACAAGGCAATAAAGATGAGAATTATATCGTCGGATCCGATCTTTTTTTTCAGTCCGTCATTGAACGAAAAATCACTACAAGCGACGGGGATAGAGTGTTAAAATAACGGAAAAACCAATATTTACACAATACATCGAGAATTGCTGGCAAAATGGCAGTAAGACTAGCAAAAAATAGATCCTTTGTGGTAGGAACAAGTCCAAAACTTTTGTAGACATTCCGAAGCATCCAGTTCCAAACCTGGTTCGAATGGACTCCTAAAAAAAAATCAATAAAAAAAAGAATGCAAAAGGCTTTTAGTGTGTCGCTTAAATTATATAAGAATTCTTTAACCCGGGAGTTAAGAATAACGAGTTCTTCCTTACACAGAATAGAACAAGCGCCTAGAATAACCAAAGATATTATACTTGTCGAGAAGTGCAAAATCTTATGGATATGATCATCATTGTACATCTTCATGAATTCGATCGTTTCTTTGTGGATTCCTATACGAAAATCCATTTTCGGGCAGTCATTTATCATTTCGTCCAAGAGAAGGAGTTCCTCTAATTCTATGAATTTTTCTATCAGAATTTTTTTTTGAATATCATTCAAAAAGGCTTCGGGTTGCCTGATATTCCAAAAATCCGTAAACCAAGATTCTAGGATTTTAGTAAATAAGAGAGGGATCCAAAAAGGTAAAAGTAAAAAGACTATAGATGCAAGATATAGAAAGGGGGTGAGTGCTTTTTTGCCATTTTTTTTCATCCGTAAATTGTTAAGGAATCCTCCGAATTCCACGACTCTATGTGATCTAAAATTTATATCAAGCAAGCCATTACAAGGGGGCGTCTTTTTTTTTTGTAATCTAAATTGAATGCTTACTCCTGCAGTTTCAAAAAAAAAAGAAGAATACAGAATAAGAAATTAAGAGTCAAATTGGGATGAAGAGAAAAAAGTCTTTCCGCATGTTTCAGTTTTAATTGATCAAATTCTAAGCAATTGCCTTCCGTCGATGAACGTCCCAAAGAACGACTTAAAGGAAGAGATCCTATTCAAGGAAGAAATCTTATTCAAGAAATATTATTTCTTTTTATGAAATTTGTGAAAGTAAAGTTTTTATTCTTAAAAAAAAAAGGAAAGCTTTTAGACAAAAAAAAGCTTTTCTGTCTAAATTCCAAATATTTAAAAATCTAAGATTTTCTATTCCTTACTATTCCTTACCCCCCTGGGGTATTGTGTTATTGAGTCAAGGAAATTTACATACTAATAAAAAGCCTTTTCTTTTGGGGTACAAAAGAAGTTTCCTTTCTATTTTATGGTTATTTCCTATACGTCTGCTTTGACTCAAATGCACGCCTTACCCCTTCTTTTGCTTAGAGGAGCCTTGGGATTCAATTTGCTTAGAAAAAAGATTTCGAAAGAGCATCCGTACCCTTCTTCCCTGCTGCCAAAAGTATTTAGTCTATTCGCCCGGTTCATTTCAATTTGATCGGTACACGCAAGAAATAGGCTAATTCAGCAGCCTTTTGCTCAATTTCGCGTGGAGTCAAATTCGCATCAGTACGGATCAAGGGAAGGGACCCCTGGCCTTGGATTTCCATATAAAGGATACGACGCACAGAAAAACCCTCTCTAGCTTCTATTCTGATGGACTGAATATCTTTCATAAGGAATCGTAGGAAGATCCGACGATTTCTTCCGGGGAATCCCCAACGAAAAATACACACTATTCCTTCTTTTCTATCGAATCGATCATAACCACCGCCAACATTCCATGAAATGGTGCACCACAAATAAGAGCTAATAAAGAGACCTGCGATTCCATAGAAAGACATCACGACCCCTTGGGGGAAAAAAAGAATTTCCTGAGACGGAGAAAAAGATATCCAATTTCTGCCAAGATAACTGGAAGTTCCAACCAGTAAGAATCCTAATGAACCTAAAAAAAGGGTAAGAGCCCAGAAAAAATTGCTTGTTTTTCGAGACCCCGTTATGAGTTCTATCCAGATATTTTCAGATCGACAACTCATACTAGATCGGGCTTCATTTTTATCATTAGAAGAATAGCCTAAAAAAATTTTCTTTTACTTTGTCTATTTGAAAAATAAAAAATAGAAAATATTTTGACGGATCTAAAAAATCTTTTTTTTTTGAACATGAAGAAATAAAGAAGCTATTGCAAATGCCGGAAATATTAGGCCTACTAAAGGCACTAAAATGGAAGGTAAGTTATTGAGAGTTGTCATAGAATGGACTGCCGCGATTTCAGATTTTTACCTAATATTTTTGCCTGTTATTCTTATTAGTCTCATGTTAGAAAGTTATCCTTATATTCTTATGTTACAAGTCTTTTTACTTTAATCTTTGAAAAATTGGAATTCGTATTTCCTTTGGTATAGAATTAGACTAAGGATAGCTACATGGGTATGTAGAAATGGGTATGTATAATATAATTAGTGAAAGGAATAGCGAACTAAATAAAATAAAAGGACTTAGTCATATCTCTACACGAAATATATAAGAATCCACTTCCATTATTATCATTAATATTCTTATCGCTCTTCTTTTCTTTTAGTTTATTATATCCTTCTTCTCGTGTTCTTGTCCCTGTTCTTGTCTTCTACTTTTCATTTTCCAATTTTCTTTTATATGGACTAACTAAAGGTTGCGGGGACGGGATTTGAACCCGTGACCTCAAGATTATGAGCCTTGCGAGCTACCAAGCTGCTCTACCCCGCCATGAATAGAAAAACAAAGAGACAAAGAAAAACAAGGAACAGTTTTTTAGAATTCAAATAGTCTATATTTGAATATTCTATATTTGAATATTCATTCTATATATTTAAAATTGGAATATTGAAGATTAAATGAAAGGAATGATGAAAGAAATCTATTTCTATTCGAAATATTACTATAAAAAAAAGAAAAAGTCAACTCAATAAAAAGAGATAAAGAACGGAAATAGAGAATTCGAATTCTATCTAATACTAATAGAATAAGAATATTCATTATTCTATTAATTATTATTAATCTTATATACTATATATGAGTATATTCTAAATCTCTCTACTAAATCAAATAAATCAAAATTGGCAAAGCATTAAAACTAGAAATAGAATGCAATTTCATAATAAATATATTTAATATATTGTGAAATGAGATTAATGTATAATTTTTTTTCTATTAAAAAAAAAAAAAGAAATATAGAATAATTTATAAAATACATTCTAAAATACATAAGCATGAAGTTATTATATATTATATAATAAATAACAACTTCCCTTTAACATTTCATATTAATAAGTAATTGAATTGACTTTGAAGGGAATATCTGTCCCAGTATGACACAAGTATTAGCCATACATTTCGTACCCTACCAAAAACAAAAAACTGCGGTGCGGATATAGTCGAATGGTAAAATTTCTCCTTGCCAAGGAGAAGACGCGGGTTCGATCCCCGCTATCCGCTCAGAGTAAGGGAGTTTACGGTTGGGATGCTAGTAGCCTATATATAATTATATATATATAGAATTTATATACTTTTAGATCTATTAGATAATATTAGATCTATTCTAATAGGAATATAGAATCTATTATGAATATAGAAATATAGAAAGGAAAGGGAATACTAGAATAGTATACTCTCTATTTTAGTAAAAAATAGAATATTCTATCGAAATCTAGTTATTCTATTTCTATATTTCTATATTAATTCTATATTAATAAAGATCATTAAGAATAAGAATCTATATCTCGAGATTCTATATTAAGAGAGGTCTATAGTAATCTATAGATCTATAGACATAGAAGATCCATTTTTTTGGGGCGGCTGGATTCGAACCTTCATATGTTCGACGCGCCCCTTGCCTTATCATTCAGACAGGCCCCTAGAGCGTAGGGTGGTGAGAAGCACCGCCACGACAGAAGAGAGAAGAGTACCTAAGAGCTATAGAGCCACCAATACAAGGAGCTATCTATTTCTCTTTTCTATTTTCTATTCGTCTGGGACGAAAGGATTCGAACCTTCGCGTATCGGGACCAAAACCCGTTGCCTTACCACTTGGCCACGCCCCAAGGTAGGGCTTCTCACCCTACACTCGAAACTACAGAAGAGTAACGAAGAGCTATAGAGCCGCCAACACAAGGAGCTCTATCTTTGTAATCTTTGTATTGGTCTGGAAGAATTGGAACCCTCGCTATAGGGACCAAGTCTCGCTGCCTTACCACTTGGCCACCCATAGGTCGTATACGTATAGGGCGTGGCAAAGCCCCATCCTAAACTTAAAGAGACCCCAGGAGCAAAGCACTGCACTAACGACTCAATAGTACTCATCTTTCCTATGAAATAGAATACAATATCTACACCTCCTTTGTCAAGGCTAAAGCGGGCAGGGCAAAGCAAACGATCTTCCAAATCTATATGGGATAGGTTGATATTAGATATCCTATTTATTTCGAATTTAGGATTTCATCCTAATAAATAAAAAGAATATATATTCTTTTTATATATTAATATATATTCAAAATGAAAAACTCTACTATTTAATAAAAAACTATTAAAAAGAAAAATAGAATGTCTCTTTCTTAGATAGAATAGATATAGTAATCTAAAGTAAATAGAAAGTAAGAGGGGACTCTATCTCTAGAATAGGTAATGGGTATGCTCCAGTTCGCGTGGATTGTAACCCCCTCCCCTCCCTTGTTTTATGAAAAAAAGATACTGCCCTGTCCGCTAGGCCAGGGTAGCATAACATTTTGATTTCTATAGCGACATTCCAGAATAGTTTAGTATGCGTAGTAGGTCTTTGTCAACACTAGCACAAATCTCTCTATCTATGGAATAGATTTTCCATAGAATTTAACTTACTTTATTGATCATTACATAGAATTCAATTAAGATATTGTATGAAAAGACGAGTTCTTCTTTGAGAATTGAGGTTTTTTTGAGTGGACTAAGTTCAAAAAAGAATTTTTTCAGTCTACCCCATTTTCTTCGTTTTTTCTCTTAT